GAGGGTAAGCCTGGAAGAATAGAAGAGTTACAGATGAATTTACAAAAAAAACTCAATTGTGTGAACCGAAAACTGAACATTGCTATTACAAGAATTGCAAACCCTTATGGACATCCTAATATTCTTGCAGAATTTATCGCCGGGCAATTAAGGAATAGAGTCTCGTTTCGTAAAGCAATGAAAAAAGCTATTGAATTAACTGAACAGGCGGGGACAAAAGGAATTCAAGTACAAATTGCGGGACGTATCGACGGAAAAGAAATTGCACGTGTCGAATGGATCAGAGAGGGTAGAGTTCCTTTACAAACCATTCGAGCTAAAATTGATTATTGTTGCTATACAGTTCGAACTATTTATGGCGTATTAGGGATCAAAGTTTGGATATTTGTAAACAAAGAATAATCCAATTCTCCCTTTCAAGCTTTTTCTTGAAGGTTCCTTGTTTCAGTAAAACAAAAAAATGATAATTTTCAAAATTTTATAAGATTGAATAAAAGATATCACTTAATTTTTTTGTAAAAAAAATTGCTATGCTTAGTGTGTGACTCGTTGATTTTTTAGAGTGGTTAGAGTTCGACAATAAAATAAATGACTTATAGGATGAATTCATTAATAACTAAGTACTAACCAACTCATCGCTTCGCATTATCTAGATTTAAAGAATTAATATAAAAATCAAAATAAAATAAAGATATGATATTTTGGTGGTTTAATTATAGCAACTTAAGATATTGGATAAAAACAAATCTGATTATAAGTTGTAAAGCAATAAGAATATACAGATAAAAAATGAAGGGTGAAAGAAAGAAAGAAAAAAGATATATCAATGATCTAGAATTAGAATATGTAAAGGTCTTATGGTTATCTCATAAAAAAGGGTAGTGTAATAAAGCATCAATATTAACTAAATCCATATATAGATAAATCTATTCCCAGAATAAACAAATCAAGAGCACCGAGTCAATAAAAACTGAGAAGGTTGATTCAAGAAAAAATATATATAATTTTGAATTGTATTTGCGAGGCTCCATTGTAGAATTCCAGACCTAATCATCAATCGAGAAGCGATGGGAACGACGAAAACCGTGAATACCTAAGATTCATTTGAGGGGGGGATGGCGGAACGAACTAAGAACCAATTCATTCTTTTTGAAGAGTCGTAGGATAACCCTAGATTACATCTAAAATAAAATGGATAAAGAGTAAATATTCGCCCGCGAAATTCTTGTTTTTTTATTTAGAAATTGAGTCAATCCAATACCACCAGAAAAAAAATAATAAGGATTTGTTAGAATCTTATGCTCTAATAGAACAAAACAACATTATCTAGTTATATATTTAACTATATAGAGTTATAGTGGGCAAATCTTCTAATAAATGTCTAGAAAAATCAAAACAAGATATACTAATTTCCAATGGATCAATCCTATGAAATATTAAAAAAACCTCATGATTCGATCATTCATTAAACATATGTATATATGGTATATCTTTTATTTGTATTGGTTAAATCGATTTTTGTAATTGTTTTATTCGCGAGGAGCCGTATGAGGTGAAAATCTCATGTACGGTTCTGGAATAGCGATGGGATTTCTAAACAACCATCAACTATAACCCCAAAAGAACCAGATTCCGTAAACAACATAGAGGAAGAATGAAAGGAATATCCTATCGGGGGAATCATATTTGCTTCGGAAGATATGCTCTTCAGGCACTTGAACCCGCTTGGATCACATCTAGACAAATAGAAGCAGGTCGGCGGGCAATGTCACGAAATGTCCGCCGAGGTGGACAAATATGGGTACGGATATTTCCAGACAAACCTGTTACACTAAGACCAACCGAAACGCGTATGGGTTCGGGAAAGGGATCTCCCGAATATTGGGTAGCTGTCGTTAAACCCGGTAGAATACTTTATGAAATGGGCGGAGTCGCAGAAAATACAGCCAAAAGGGCTATCTCAATAGCCGCATCAAAAATGCCTATCCGAACTCAATTCATTATTTCAAGAATTTCTTGATTATAAATAATAAAAACCAAAGGAAAGAGGTCTTTTGGAGGAAAAAACATGGCAATTTTTCCTTTCTTTTTTGAATATAGAATATTTTTTTTTACTTCAAGCTTTGGACTGAAAGAACAGATAAAATAAAAATGATATGATTCAACCTCAAACCCATTTGAATGTAGCCGATAACAGCGGAGCCCGCCAATTGATGTGTATTCGAATCATAGGAGCTGGTAATCGACGATATGCTTCTATTGGTGACATTGTTGTTGCTGTAATCAAGGAAGCGGTGCCAAATATGTCTTTAGAAAGATCAGAAGTGATTAGAGCTGTAATTGTACGTACTCGTAAAGAACTTAAACGCAGCAATGGCATGATAATACAGTATGATGATAATGCCGCGGTTGTCATTGATCAAGAGGGAAATCCAAAAGGAACTCGAATCTTTGGCGCAATCGCCCGGGAATTGAGACAGTTAAATTTCACTAAAATAGTCTCATTAGCACCTGAGGTATTATAAGAAAAAACATTTTTTTATTTAATGTGAATGAAAATGAAATAGATAAATTAATAGATTATGTCTTACACATATATCTAATTATTAATAAAATTGGATTTCTTTTCTTATTTTATTAATATATATCATATTTAATAAAGATAAGTATAAAAATAAATATAATAATATATTATATATATATATCTTTCTATTAAGAATATATATAGAAATATACTAAATATCTTTCTTTATATAATATTTCAAATATATATTACTCGATATATATTAGAAAATATGGAACAAGGAGCATGCTGATTATATCGAAAGTAAGTAAAGGGTAACATTTATTTTCCTATGGGTAAGGACACCATCGCCGACATAATAACCTCTATCCGAAATGCTGACATGAATGGAAGAGGAACGGTTCTAATACCATCTACTAACATTACTGAAAACATTGCTAAAATGCTTTTACGAGAGGGTTTTATTGAAAACGTGAGAAAACATAGGGAAGGGGGAAATTTTTTTTTAGTTTTAACTCTACGATATAGAAGAAATAGAAAAGGATCATCTAAAACGAGTTTGAATTTAAAACGGATCAGTACTCCTGGTCTACGAATCTATTCTAATTATCAACAAATTCCGAGAATTTTAGGGGGGATGGGAATTGTAATTATTTCTACTTCGAGAGGTATAATGACAGATCGAGAAGCTCGATTAGAACGAATCGGCGGAGAAGTTTTATGTTATATATGGTAGTCTTTCTGATATCCGAATTATAGAAAAAAATTCTATCAATTTTTGTAAAAAAGTAAAGAGAGATAAACCAAAACACAGGTCTGTCATATCACTCCTCATACTTTAATGAATGCGTGAAATGGGTTTAACAGGAATCTTTATAAAGAAACGGATTCATGAGGGTTTAATTCAATATTGCTGAATCAATTTCCCCTGTGGGGTATGTTCGGGGTTCAGTTATTTTCAATTTTAAATAATGAAAATATCAGTCTAGACTATATTTCTAAAAAGGTTCAACATACTCTTTATATATATTTCTACCACAGAGAAATAAAAGATGCAAGTATAAACTCTTTAATTAGACTGTTTCTTTTTTTAACGTCAATATTATTGGTTTTGAGGGGTACGATTAGAATAGAAGTTCTAAATTGAAGGAAACCTTATTTTCTTCCATTAAAATGGATCCGAGATGAAGTTGAAGGAATGATAAATATGAAAATACGGGCCTCTGTTCGTAAAATTTGTGAAAAATGTCGATTGATCCGTAGACGGGGTAGAATTATAGTAATTTGTTCCAATCCAAGACATAAACAAAGACAAGGATAAGGATAATATTTCTACAAAAGCCACAAGAGAGGGCTCTCAATTATAAAGGACTAGATGCGCAAATAAAAAAAAAAAGATAAAGATATTGAAATTCTTTTTTTTTTTACATGAAAAATTAGAAAATATAGAATATTTTCTATTATATACCATATGATTTTATGGTAATATTGATTATATATTAATATTTTTGAATATGTGAAAATTTCAAATTATTGAATGAATATAGAAATTCTATTTCGAATATTTCGAAATTCTCTTAGATATAATCTATATCAACGACTATATATATAGATTAGAACTAGTCTAATAAAATACAATCTAAGAAAGAGATATTAGATAGAGAGATCTTTGGGATCTAAAATTGGAAATTCTATTTTTGTTAATTGTAGATTAACACAAATAGAATGCCAATCTTTAGAATATTAATTCTAGTTTGTAATAAAGAATAAAGAAAATAGTAAAATAAAGCATCCGTGTTTTTCACATGAGATGGATATATCCATATATCTCAGACTTCGTTTTATGTTATGAGATAATAATTATGAAATAATAAAAAGATAATAAGATATGGCAAAACCTATACCCAAAATTGGTTCGCGTAAAAATGGACGTATTGGTTCACGTAAACATGCTCGTAAAATACCAAAGGGCGTTATTCATGTTCAAGCTAGTTTCAACAATACCATTGTCACTGTTACCGATGTACGGGGTCGGGTAATCTCGTGGTCCTCCGCAGGTACTTGTGGATTCAAAGGTACGCGAAGGGGAACACCATTTGCCGCTCAAACCGCAGCAGGAAATGCTATTCGAACAGTAGCGAATCAAGGCATGCAACGAGCAGAAGTCATGATAAAAGGTCCCGGTCTCGGAAGAGATGCGGCATTAAGAGCTATTCGTAGAAGTGGCATACTCTTAAATTTTATACGGGATGTAACCCCTATGCCACATAATGGGTGTCGGTCCCCTAAAAAAAGACGTGTGTAATGTAAAAGTAAAACAAAAAATAAACATAGAAAACATAGAATAGATTTCAAGAGAAATAAACAATTCCAGAATTTGAAAAAAAAAAAAAAGATTGATTACTATGGTTCGAGAGAAAATTAGAGTATCTACTCGAACACTACAGTGGAAGTGTGTTGAATCAAGAGTAGACAG